TTGAGCCGATCCTACCCTATTGTCTATATTTTTGATAGATACATATTTTTTTTTGTAGATATACACTTTAATGTAGAGTAGATATATAAGATCTAGATTTTAAATACAAAAATAAAAGACTAAACGCAACTCTTTCTATTCTTGTGTTGGTTCCACAATTAATCCTATGTATGGATCCTTAGAATTGGTGTATTCTTTTCTATCCTATATGCCACAGTTTGGATCATGGATTGAGCCAAGCAGGACAACTTTTTCTATCTATCCTGTTCCTGTATGTTGTCCTTTTCGTCCGTGTTGGAATAGAAACTTATTGGAGTAGTCGACGATATTTTACGAAAAAGGTTATTCATAGGAGAGAAATATCTCTTTTCAATGGGAATTTTACACACTATGGGGAAAGCACTATTTCTATTTAGAATTGAAAATGGACAAAGGTTCCATCAGATAGACTGAAGAGAAACTCCGAGTTCTCACAAACAAACATACAAACATAAAGTAGAATCATTTCTTTCAATATTCACTCATTATTTTATTTAGTTAATAATTCTGGTGATTGTGTCTATATGCTTATTCTGCTAGGAAATCCAATATTCAATTAATTTTATTTTTTATTGAATGACTATTCATCTATTGTACTTTCATATAAATAGAGGCAAAAAAGCTCTATGGAAAAATTTTGGTTCAATTCAATATTGGCTAAGGGGAAATTAGAATACAGATGCGGACTAAGTAGATCAATAGATAGCCTTGGTCCTATAGAAAATCCTAGTATAAGCAAAGACCCGGTTCGAAATGATACAGAAGAAGATAAAAACATTCAGGGTAAGAATTCTAGTTATTACAGTACTCTTGATCATTTAATCGCCGGCAAAGACATAGACATTCGGAATTTCATTTCTGATGAAACTTTTTTAATTAGGGATAGTAATCGGAATACTTATTCCATATATTTTGATATTGAAAATAAAATTTTTGAGATTGACAATGATCATTCTTTTTTGAGTGAACTAGAAAGTGTGTTTTCTAGTCATAGTAATTCTAGTAGTAACTCTAGTTGGATTAATTACATTAATAGTCGCGTTGACTCTTATCTTCGTTCTCAAATATGTATTGACAGTTTCATTAGCGGTGAGAGTGACAATTCCAATGAGAGTTCCATTACGAGTGACAATTCCAATGAGAGTTCCATTTCAAATTCCGTTTGTGATGAAAGCAGAAGTAATAGTCAAGACGAGAATTTCAATACAAAAACTAGTGCGAGTGATAATGATTTAACTATCGAAAAAGAATCTAATGATTTAAATGGAACTCAAAAATACAAGCATTTATGGGTTCAATGCGAAGATTGCTATGGATTAAATTATAAGAAATTTTTGAAGTCAAAAATGAATATTTGTGAATACTGTGGCTATCATTTGAAAATGAACAGTTTAGATAGAATCGAACTTTCGATTGATCCGGGCACTTGGAATCCTATGGATGAAGACATGATCTCTCTGGATCCCATTGAATTTGATTCTGAAGAGGGCGAATTTGATTCTGACGAGGTTGAATTTGATTCTGACGAGGTTGAATTTGATTCTGAAGAGGTTGAATTTGATTCTGAAGAGGAATCTTCTAAAGATCCTGAGGAATCTGATCAAGATCAAGAGGAATCTTATAAAGATCGTATTGATTCTTATCAAAGAAAGACAGGATTAACTGAGGCTGTTCAAACAGGTACAGGTCAACTAAACGGTATTCCTATAGCAATCGGCGTTATGGATTTTCAGTTTATGGGAGGTAGTATGGGATCCGTAGTAGGTGAGAAAATCACACGTTTGATCGAGTACGCTACAAATCAATCTTTGCCTCTTATTCTAGTGTGTGCTTCCGGAGGAGCACGCATGCAAGAAGGAAGTTTAAGCTTGATGCAAATGGCTAAAATATCTTCCGCTTTATATGATTATCAATCAAATAAAAAGTTATTCTATGTATCTATTCTTACATCTCCTACTACTGGTGGAGTAACCGCTAGTTTTGGTATGTTGGGGGATATAATTATTGCCGAACCCGATGCCTATATTGCATTTGCGGGTAAAAGAGTAATTGAACAAACATTGAATACAACAGTACCCGAGGGTTCACAGGAGGCTGAATATTTATTCGATAAGGGCTTATTCGATCTAATTGTACCACGCAAGCTTTTAAAAGGTGTTCTGAGTGAGTTATTTCAGCTCCACAATTTTTTTCCTTTGACTCCAAATCAGGTAGAGCCTTAAGTTATAAGTTCCATTTTTGATTTGTATGGAAAAGGTAGTTGTAGTTAGTTTATCAGAATCAAAATAGGACTAATGGGGTTTTCTTTACTTTGTAACATAAAATTGAATTGTAGAAAGAATTTTGCGAATTCTTATTATTATTTTTAGCGATATTACTGATTACTAATGAGCAATCTTTTAGTTTTTAGTTTAGTAAGAAGATAAAAAGGGAATTTTCCCCTCTGTGAAATGAAATTAGAATTGGGCGAGACAAATAAAAGGAATTCCATCTTCCTCTCTTGCGGATGTATATAGAATTCAAATCTAGAAAAATCTAGATATAGAGTTTTTGATCTTTCGATATCTCGCGAGAATTCTATTTTTACTAAAATAAAAATTATCCCTCCCTTCGTGGATCGGGATCGAATTCTAACGAATCGAATTTTTCCAAAATTTTGACTAACACTCTTTTTTGATTTATTATTCTAATCTACGAATACACAATAGAAGAAGAATAATAAATCAAAAAAATTCAGAATAATAAATCAAGTGGATTATTATACAGATCCATTTCGATCGTCAAGTTCATTTATTTAGTTCTACAGTCCTTGTACTTATTTTATTAGATATATATCTACTCGCTTATTACATAGTAATTAATTAGTTTATTACTTAGTAATTCGTTTTATAGTAGTATAATATACGAATTCTAATATAATTTTTAATTATTATTGAGATATCTTTATAAGTAACAATAACAGGTACAAATATTACATTGAGGTACCCATTCTATGACAACTCTCAACAGCTTACCCTCTATTTTTGTGCCTTTAGTGGGCCTAGTATTTCCGGCAATTGCAATGGCTTCTTTATCTTTTTATGTTCAAAAAACTAAGATTTTTTAGATGCGATGGGGCCAAGACAAAATCTGATCTATTTTTTAAAGACTTAGATATCATGGATATCTATTTAGTAGAATATTGTATAACAGGTGGTTTCTACGAATAGAAATCAAAAAGCTCTTAGGCATGCGTATTCGTAAACACGATGTATGGGTAAATGAATTGTAGCTATAGACCGGGATCGGAGCAGATGGATGATGGATGTAAAGTCCATGTATCATAGGTATGTAGATCTTTATGGGGGATCCTATAAAGGAAAGGGGATGATTTTAGATCTAAGCAATTCGATGGATTATTCCTAAAGGTTCACAAATAGTGCTAGCTGATTAGAGTTACTTCGGAAACAAAATACAAAATCAAAATAAAGTATATGCTTATTCTCTCAATTCCAATAAAATGCAACTGGATCTGGTATGTATGAGTTTTTCATCAGAATCTATATGGATAGAATTTATAGCGGGGTCTAGAAAAACAAGCAATTTCTGCTGGGCTTTTATCCTTTTTTTTGGTTCATTAAGATTTTTATTGGTTGGAACTTCTAGTTATCTTGGTATAAATTTGATATCTTTATTTCCGTCTCAGCAAATCGTTTTTTTTCCGCAAGGAATCGTGATGTCTTTCTATGGGATTGCAGGTCTTTTTATTAGTTCCTATTTATGGTGCACAATTGCATGGAATGTAGGTAGTGGTTATGATCGATTCGATAAAAAAGAAGGAATAGTGTGTCTTTTTCGTTGGGGATTCCCTGGGAAAAACCGTCGCATCTTTCTACGATTCCTTATCAAAGATATTCAATCTATCAGAATAGAAGTTAAAGAAGGTATTTCTGTTCGTCGTGTCCTTTATATGGAAATCAGAGGTCAGGGTGCCGTTCCTTTGACTCGTACTGATGAAAATTTGACTCCGCGAGAAATTGAGCAAAAAGCTGCTGAATTGGCCTATTTCTTGCGCGTACCGATTCAATTGAGAAATGAAGAATAAATATTCAATCAAATGCGGCAGGAGGAAAAAACTCAAGTCAAGAACCCTATTTTATTTTTTCTAGAGCATAACCTAACTGAACTTTCTTCAGAATCCCCATTCATTCTTCGAGCCAAAGCAGGCGTATACGTAAGAGTCATAACCTAAAACAAAACCATTTTTTTTTGACTTGCTATTTTTATGAGTATTCTTTCGTCTCGAAATCCGCATAGAATAATATTCATTACTTGAAGTGGTTCTTTTGAGCATTTATCGAAAGAGGACAATTGCTTCGAATCGGATCAATTGAAATCTCTGGAAATAATATTCTATATATTTTTCACTCGAATTTGAAGTAGATTCTTATCATATTTTTGACTTCTGTATTTTAGATTCAAGGGCTAAGCACTTAATAAAAAAGCAGAGAATCAATTCCTGGGATTACTATCTATCTTATAATGGAACTCCTGCTTGATAGAAAGATTAGATTGCCTAGAGTCGATGAAAGAGGTGGGTTCATTAACAATTCACAGATGATGAAAAAATGTCAAAAAAAAAAAAGAAAGCATTAATTCCCCTTCTATATCTTGCATCTATAATATTTTTGCCCTGGTGGATTTCGCTCTCATTTAATAAAAGTATGAAATCCTGGGTTACAAATTGGTGGAATACTGGGCAATCCGAAACTTTCTTGAATGTCATTCAAGAAAAGAGTATTTTAGTACAATTCATAGAATTAGAGGAACTCTTCCTGTTGGACGAAATGATAAAAGAATACCCGGAAACACATCTACAAAAACTTCATATAGGAATACACAAAGAAACGATTCAATTGATCAAGATGCACAATGAAGATTGTATCCATATGATTTTGCACTTCTCGACAAATATAATCTATTTCTTTATTCTAAGTAGTTATTCCGTTTTAGGTAATGAGGAACTTGTTATTATTAACTCTTGGGCTCAAGAATTCCTATCTAATTTAAGTGACACAATAAAAGCTTTTTCTATTCTTTTATTAACTGATTTCTGTATCGGATTCCATTCAACCCACGGTTGGGAACTAATGATTGGTTATATCTACAAGGATTTTGGGTTTGCTCATAATGATCAAATTATATCTGGTCTTGTTTCCACCTTTCCTGTCATTCTAGATACAATTATAAAATATTGGATCTTTCGTTATTTAAATCGCGTATCTCCGTCACTTGTAGTTATTTATCATTCAATAAATGACTGAAAAATGATTCACCGATCCAAATCCAATTCAAATATAAAGTTTGTTACTTTGTATACAAGCATGCAAAGTCAAACTTACATTACTCTTTTTACCCATCGAGGGGGGAATTGCTGCTATCTTTCGGTAAAATATTTTGAGTATTTTTAGTATACAGTAAATAGCAAAATTGTGGATAGGGGACTCGACTAGCGACCTACCAAATTTTATTGTAGAAATTTTCGGGATCAACGATTGGACCATGCAAACTAAAAAGACCTTTTCTTGGATAAAGGAAGAGATTACTCGATCTATTTCCCTATCGGTCATGATATATATAATAACCGGCGCATCCATTTCAAACGCATATCCCATTTTTGCGCAGCAGGGTTATGAAAATCCACGAGAAGCAACTGGGCGTATTGTATGTGCTAATTGCCATTTAGCTAATAAGCCCGTGGATATTGAGGTTCCACAAGCGGTACTCCCGGATACTGTATTTGAAGCAGTTGTTAGAATTCCTTATGATATGCAACTGAAACAAGTTCTTGCTAATGGTAAGAAAGGCGCTTTGAATGTAGGGGCTGTTCTTATTTTACCAGAGGGCTTTGAATTAGCACCGCCCGATCGTATTTCGCCCGAGATGAAAGAAAAGATAGGCAATCTGTCTTTTCAGAGTTATCGCCCCACTAAAAAAAATATTCTTGTTATAGGCCCCGTTCCTGGTCAGAAATATAGTGAAATTACCTTTCCGATTCTTTCCCCAGACCCCGCTACTAATAAGGATATTCATTTCTTAAAATATCCGATATATGTAGGCGGAAACAGGGGAAGGGGTCAGATTTATCCTGACGGTAGCAAAAGTAACAATACAGTTTATAATGCTACGACAGCGGGTATAGTAAGCAAAATCATACGAAAAGAAAAAGGGGGATACGAAATAACCATAACAGATCCATCGGACGGGCGTCAAGTGGTTGATATTATCCCTCCAGGACCAGAACTTCTTGTTTCAGAGGGTGAATCCATTAAACTCGATCAACCATTAACAAGTAATCCTAATGTAGGTGGGTTTGGTCAGGGGGATGCGGAAATAGTACTTCAAGACCCATTACGTGTTCAAGGCCTTTTGTTCTTCTTTGCATCTATTGTTTTGGCACAAATCTTTTTGGTTCTTAAAAAGAAACAGTTTGAGAAGGTTCAATTGTTTGAGATGAATTTCTAGATCCGTGGATTTATCAACATCAAATTCGTAAAAAAGAATAAAATTTTTTCTGGCCATTGGGTTAGTTAGGTATGATCAAAAAAAGTATGAAATTTGCTTGTTTACATCCTTTTCCCCCATATAAGATATACCTGGAATTCCTTTTACCGCATTTCTATAATATGTATATTGTGAAGAAGACTATTTGGCCTTACCCCTTCTTTGGTTTTTTCAATCCCAATTTGATAGGTATGACTCGATCCCTATTCGTGTGTGAGATCGAAATGTTAAAAAATTGGGTTTTTCTATTTTAATAGAATCCAATTTGACTAGATACTAAACGTACGATAAGTAAGAGGAGCCTAGAAAGGAAGGATAACTGAGAGAATACAAATAATTAGAGGGAGTCTTTTTCGTCTTCGACACAAGAAAGGGTCTTTTATACATACATCCCTTTCTTGTGTCGAAATAATAAAAGTTCTTGATGGCATTCGTCAAAAATGCCTATTCTTACTTTCTATTTTTCCATATTTTTCAGAGCCTTTTTTTACTAGTTTTATTTTATATTTCAAATTTAGACATAGTAGAACTTTACTCTATTAAAATTAAATTTATTTTAGTATTAGTATCACACCAAAGTTTGAATTTTTTTTTTATAAGTTCATTGATTCTATTTTCTCACAAAAAATTCTTATTAATAATAAGAATTCAACGGGCCGGGCCCTTCCCCCGCGAATCAGGCAAAGAAAGAAGAGGCGGGCCCGTTGAGTTCTTATGCTTTCATGTCTACAACTTGGGCCGTCCCATTTTTAGAGGGATGAACCCAATCCAGAATATGAACCATAAAAGAAAATACCTATTAAACCGATCACAAGAATACCAGTTACCGTACCTATTACCCAAAGAGGAATCCTTCCAGTAGTATCGGCCATTTATTCTGCCTCCCTCCACATTTCATCAAGTGGCCATGCTAAAGAC